TAGAAAACCCTCCCTGGGTGGATTATCTATTTCATAATAGATACGGAAGTTCACAAACGAGCAATACGGTATTGATATGAAACCACTTGGCACAGAAAAGATTCTTTGGGCTATACTATTGACAATGCCATAGAGATTTGAGTATTATGACGATAGGCAGGCCCCTATCGTCTAGTGGCCCAGGACATCTCTCTTTCAAGGAGGCAGCGGGGATTCGACTTCCCCTAGGGGTACTATGGGAATCTTTCTCTAGTAATACTTCTTTGGTATTCTAAAGACTTTCAATTCATTGTTCCTGGGTCGATGCCCGAGTGGTTAATGAGGACGGACTGTAAATTCGTTGGCAATATGCCTACGCTGGTTCAAATCCAGCTCGACCCAATGTAAACCTTACCAACCCATCGGTATGAAATATTCATGCCAATCTATGATATTGATGGAAAAGTAACCGGTTATGTAAGCCCCGATATATCTATATATTTATATAGATATGCGTACATATCCATATGGATATGGAGTAAAACGAATGGGTATTTTGGGAATGAAAGGAGAAGGATAATAGAAGGAAGAGAAAAATAAAGATCAAATCTTTCGTTGATCTGGCACTATTAGAATTTGTATTAATAATCTTAATATCTGATAGTAAATAGTAAATGGGCTGTGCTGCACCTCCTATTGGGATTGTAGTTCAATTGGTCAGAGTACCGTCCTGTCAAGACGGAAGTTACGGGTTCGAGCCCCGTCAGTCCCGATCTGATAAGTTGATCAATTCATCTCTAAATCATCTGGGGAATAAGAAAAGTAAGAATGAGGTAAACTCACTTTGTGGGTAGAAAGAACCCATATTCATCCATGCATATATATATATCCATTCCATAATGGATTCTTTCATTCTGTGGCCATTTTGGTAAAAACATCTAATTTGCGTAATGATCTGCTTATCTCTTTGGAAAAAAAAACAAGACTTCTATTTTAACCTGATTTACCTCATGAAATATTACATTCTCCGAACAGATATTTGTGGGAGTATAGAACATAGAGAGATCCGAGGGTAACACGGAGGTAGTCTTCCCAAGTAAGAATCTTGTGGAAGTCCCTATAGATCATTCCTGATGATACTCAGTATATACTCCCATCCCTTTCCTGTTCATTCTAAAGGTTATGTATAATGTATAATATTGGTATTAGTTCACACTTGCTAGTACCTTTTTATCATGACCAATAACCATACCATAGATCCTTCAACACTGCAATTTTCTAAGAATTGTCACGTCAGAATTGAATGATCCTTGGACTTACTATTTGGAATAGCTTTTCTAGCTCCTGGGTCATGGTTCATCCCCCGGAGAAATTTTGAGCTATCTCCCCCTTTTTTATGTATACTTCCCAATTGGGGTGTACGGGGTACTGAATAAAGGTGTACTCCCTCTAACGGATGTAGGGTTTTCCCCACTCAATTGGTCCTATCAAAATAGGAAATTGATCAAAATATGAGATACTTAATACTATCTATCAAATTGGCCTTCATCATACTTTTCTGTCTTCCAAGTAGCAATTTGGATCATCATCAACTTCTCAATACCCATTTGGGGCGATTCTTCCCTCATATCCCTACCATATCTGTAACGCTTGTGTCTATGCCCAATGGAGCCCCGTATTAGTAGGAAAGTATCATTGCATAAGTAAGGTGATAAATGTGACTATATGAGTTGAGTGGGACAATATGATCAATTGGGAATCGAATTGCTGAATCCGCTGGTATGAATAAAGGATCCTATTATACTATACTATTTCATTTCCATTGAGGAATTCATTAGATCCATCAGATTTCGTTATTCAAACTGAATCTATTCGTCCAATCTCATACTCCAGGGATTCAATCAATCACATTTCTGGATCTTAAAAAAAAAAAAAAGAAGAAAAAAAGAAGGATTCATCATCTTTATGAGATCAAATCTCGAGTTATTGTAGAACGAAGTAAAAATGATAAGATCATGGAAGTAAATATTCTTGCATTTCTTGCTATTGTGCTGTTCATTTCAGTTCCTACTGCTTTTCTACTTATCATTTACGTAAAAACAGTCAGTGAAAGCAATTGATTTGTACCAAAATTGAGTTCTTACTATTGCATATCTATCTATGCCTATGGATGTATCTGAACAGCATTTGTTCTTATGGGGATAAATTCTCTATTATAGATAGAAATAGAAATGCTGCATTGTATACCCTCCCTATAATATCTATCTATCTACGTATATTATATATATACATATATATATATATATAATATACGTAGATAGATAGAACTAAGGCCTGGTGCCTGCCATAACAGAGACAGGGCTAATCACAATAGGTATACTTCTATATGCCCTCTAATAAATAGAGAGATAATATATACAATACAGGGAGAGATGTTATTCTGAACGTACTTTAAAAATATCGTTCTGGATCGAAGTTTAATATCTCTCTATGGGCATGGTGAATATGGAACTTGAAATAGCATGATAAAACCATTCATATAGAGAAGGAATCTATGGTTAAGATAGTTAAATATGCTCTATATCTCTCCGAGAACAAATCCGTATCAAATCAGATGAATTCGTAGTCATCTGATGAGAATTAAATTCATGCTTTTTTGTTTCCGGTTCCTGCCCTCTCTGCATAACATGGATGGGTAGAACCAACCGAGTCTGACATGAGCTTTAAGTATAAATATCCTGGATATATCGCCTGGATATATCGCAAGAATAGGATGGAATGGGCGCATTTCAAATAAGCCCAATAAATCTTTTCATTTCGAAAAGAATTGATTGGATAGATGATCCGAGGAGTTATCCGAAATTCAACCGGGATCGAGGTCATAGGGAACAATATTCATTGCAACAATCTATCTTGCTCAGGCTAGAATTAGATCCCATTCTTTTCTCGAAAACTTCTTTCTTTGTACAACTCCTAATTTTTGATAGCATAAAGTAGTCTATATCTACACTTAACTTAGGATTAATGCGACAAATACCTCTCAAGGGAAGAAAAAGAAAGATTGTTCCTCATTGTAAACAACGAGATTCTCGGCTCATTCGAGAGAATAACTAGTTCATAAACATAAAACCTTGAGATTGAGGAAGAATCCAATTTATCATAGGAAAAGGGTAAAGAATTTGTTAGATTATGCATATCCCTTACGGGAAAAATAGAGAATAGTTCTATAGAAGAAGCATTGAATTCTCGGGAATATTAGGAAGAACTCAATATTCCTAGACCCTTAGGAAATCGAAGATATTATCATTACTGAATGATTTGGAACAGAACAAGTAATTGGAGATTGCATTAAATTCTTAAAGTCCACTTCTTCCCCATACCACGAGTGAAAGGGAGAATGTAAAAACTACCATTAGGGCAGCCCAAGCAATGCTGACTATATCCATACAAATTATGTTCTCTATTTTTGAGAAAAAAAAAGAAAAAAAAAAAAAAAAAAAATTATTCCATTAATTATTCCATTATCGATCACTGATGATAAGGGAACCAATCACAATAGTGCAAAATAAGAATCATATCCTTTCCATTCCGAAAGAGTCTCTCTGAGAGATCGATAGATCCACTTGTTCTTCGGAACGAGTTTTTTCTCAAAAAAAAAAAAAGATTACCATAGGTTTGTCCCTTTGTGACAAGATATTAAAAGGCATTGGGACGCGATGGGTGGGCTATATTGGAATATAGCCCAGTACAAGTTGTCTACAGCGGTGATTTGGATGAGAAATCCAAATTCTTCCTTATCTTTCGCTCTCTTCACCTTGACCAGGCGACACCCGGATTTGAACTGGGGATAAAGGATTTGCAGTCCTCTGCCTTACCACTTGGCTATGCCGCCCGAGCGGGGGATGTAATAGAAAGATCAAATGCTATATTCTAGTAATATCATTATAGCATTGAATAGATGCTAAAGTCAACCTTGTTCTAACACTTAATAATGGTTTGACCCATTTGTTCATATCTCCGTTTCACGTAAATGAGAGTATCAAAGAACCTTTCCTCCATTCAATTATACGTATATTTGGATATAGGTAGAATTTAACGGGATATAGCGAACGATATATACATTCTTGTCGGATTGATTCTTATGGATCAATAATCAATAATAAATAACAAAATAGATTCTTTTTATGGACAGGAAACTTCCAATGCTATTAGATGAAGATAAGGGAACATCTACAATTCCTGAATTTGGGAAAATACAGTTCGAAGGATTCTGCCGTTTCATTGATCAAGGCTTAATTGAAGAACTTCGTAATTTTCCGAAGATTGAGGATACAGATAAAGAAATTGAATTTCAACTATCTGGAAATAAATATGAATTAGCAGAGCCTCTGATCAAAGAGAGAAATGCTGTATATCAGTCCCTTACATATTCCTCTGAATTATACGTACCAGCAAGATTGATTCGAAGGAATAGTAGAAAGATACAGAAACAAGCTGTACTTATTGGAAATATTCCCTTAATGAACTCCCAAGGAACCTTTGTAGTAAATGGAATTTCCAGAATTGTGGTCAATCAAATATTACGAAGTCCCGGTATTTATTACAGTTCGGAACCAGACCATAATGGAGTCACTATATATGCCAGCACTATAATTTCAGATTGGGGAGGAAGATCAAAATTAGAGATCGATGGGAAAACAAGGATATGGGCTCGTGTGAGCAAAAAACGAAAAATATCTATTTTAGTTCTACTATCAGCTATGGGTTCAAATCTCGAAGATATTCTAGACAATGTTTGTTATCCAAAGATCTTATTATCTCTCCTGACTGAAAGGCAAGAGCAAAAGGAATATCTTCGGTCGAAGAAAAATGCCATTTCGGAGTTCTATAAAAAACTCTATTGCGTAGGTGGCGATTTGGTATTTTCCGAGTCTCTGTGCAAAGAATTGCGAAAAAGATTTCTCCAACAAAGGTGTGAATTAGGAAAGATTGGTCGACGAAATCCGAATCAGAAACTGAACCTTGATGTACCCGAGAACGAGATTTTTTCATTACCGCAAGATTTATTGGCTGCTGTGGATTACTCGATCAGAGTTAAATTTGAAATGGGTACACTTGATGATATGGATCATCTAAAAAATCGACGTATTCGTTCTGTAGCAGATTTATTGCAGAATCAATTCGGATTAGCTCTAGGTCGTTTGGAAAATGCAGTTCGAAGAACTATACGCAGAGCAACTAAGCGCAAATGTTTACCAACTCCTAATAACTTGGTAACTTCAACTCCATTAACAACCACTTTTCAGGATTTTTTTGGTTCACACCCCTTATCTCAATTCTTGGATCAAACTAATCCATTGACAGAAATAGTTCATAGGCGAAAATTAAGTTATTTGGGTCCCGGAGGATTGACGGGGCGAACTGCTAGTTCTCGAATACGGGATATTCATCCTAGTCATTATGGGCGTATTTGTCCGATTGAGACGTCCGAAGGAATGAATGCTGGGCTTGTTGCATCATTAGCTATTCGTGCAAGGATTGGTCATTGCGGCTCTTTACAAAGTCCATTCTATAAGATCTCTAATAGATCGGAAGAAGAACATATGGTTTATCCATCACCAGGAGAAGATGAATACTATCGGATAGCCACAGGAAATTATTTGGCGTTAAATCAAGGGATTCGAGAGGAACAAGTTACTCCAGCTCGATATCGACAAGAATTCTTAGCTATTGCATGGGAACAAATCCATTTTCGAAGCATCTTTCCTTTTCAATACTTCTCCATTGGAGTTTCCCTCATTCCTTTTCTCGAGCATAATGATGCGAATCGCGCTTTAATGGGTTCGAATATGCAGCGTCAAGCAGTTCCACTCTTCCAACCTGAAAAATGCATTGTCGGAACTGGGTTAGAAGGTCAAGCAGCTCCAGATTCAGGAAGTGCAGCTATAGCCGCGCAAGGGGGAAGGATCATGTATATCGATGCTGGAAAAATCACTTCATTAGCCGATGGAGACACTGTAGGAACAGAATTGGTTATATATCAACGTTCTAATAACAATACTTGTATGCATCAAAAACTTCGGGTTCGTCAAGGGGAATATGTGAAAAAGGGGCAAATTCTGGCGGACGGTACGGCTACGCTAGGGGGAGAACTATCTTTGGGGAAAAATGTATTAGTAGCTCATATGCCATGGGAAGGATACAATTTTGAAGACGCAATACTCATTAGCGAACGTCTGGTATATGAAGATATCTATACCTCTTTTCATATCGAAAGATATGGAATTGTAACTTGTATGACAAGCCAGGGCCCTGAGAGAATCACTAAAGAAATACCTTATTTAGATGCTCATTTACTCCGTCATCTAGACGGGAATGGCCTTGTAATGCTAGGATCTTGGATAGAAACAGGTGATGTTCTAGTGGGTAAATTAACGCCTCAACCAGCAGAAGAATCATTGCGTGCCCCGGAAGGAAGATTATTACAAACCATATTTGGTATTCAGGTGTCCACTGCAAGGGAAAGTTGTCTCAGAGTACCCATAGGTGGAAGAGGCCGGGTTATTGATGTGAGATGGATCCATAAAGGAGATAGTTCCGGTGATAATGCAGAAACGGTCCACGTATATATCTTACAGAAACGTAAAATACAAGTGGGTGATAAAGTAGCCGGAAGGCATGGCAATAAAGGCATTATTTCAAATATTTTACCTAGACAAGATATGCCTTATTTGCAAGATGGAACACCAGTTGATATGGTGTTAAATCCATTAGGGGTACTTTCACGGATGAATGCAGGACAGATCTTTGAATGTTTGCCCGGTTTAGCAGGGAACCTGATGAACAGACATTATAGAATAACACCTTTTGACGAAAGATACGAGCGAGAAGCTTCGAGAAAACTAGTGTTTCCTGAGCTCTATGGAACTAGTGAGCGAACAGCCAATCCATGGGTATTTGAACCTAATCATCCCGGGAAAAATAGGTTAATTGATGGAAGAACAGGAGATATTTCTGAACAACCTGTTACAACAGGAAAAGCTTATATGCTGAAATTGATTCATCAGGTTGATGATAAAATCCATGCGCGTTCCAGCGGACCTTATGCGCTTGTTACACAACAACCTCTTAGAGGAAAATCCAAACGAGGAGGGCAACGAGTAGGAGAAATGGAAGTTTGGGCTCTAGAAGGTTTTGGTGTTGCTTATATTCTGCAAGAGATGCTTACTCTTAAGTCTGACCATATTGAAGCTCGCCATGAAGTACTTGGTGCCATTATCACTGGAGGACCAATACCTAGACCTGGCACTGCTCCAGAATCTTTTCGATTGCTCGTTCGAGAACTACGATCTTTAGCTCTAGAATTGGATCATGCTATTATATCTGAAAAATACTTTCAGATAGATAGGAAGGAAGTTTAATCAAAATGAATCAGAATCTTTCTTTTACGATCGACCAAGATAAACATCAACAGCTTCGAATTGGGTTAGCTTCTCCCGAGCAAATTTGCGCTTGGTCTAAGAGAATTTTACCTAATGGAAGGATAGTTGGGCAGGTGACTAAACCCTATACTCTGCATTATAAGACTAATGAACCAGAAAAAGATGGATCGTTCTGTGAAAGAATCTTTGGACCTATCAAAAGTGGAGTTTGTGCTTGTGGAAATTCTCGAGTGATCGGAAATGAGAAAGGAAACTCAAAATTTTGTGAACAATGTGGAGTTGAATTTGTTGATTCCCGAATTCGAAGATATCGAATGGGATACATCGAACTGGCATGTCCAGTTGTTCACGTATGGTATTTAAAACGCCTTCCCAGTTATATCGCGAATCTATTAGCTAAGCCTCTAAAAGAATCAGAAGGCCTAGTATACTGCGATGTGCGACTTGATTACAAATTCCGATTCTGCAGATCCATAATAAGGAACTGTCATCCTATTCAATCTCATTGGGATGCCTTTAGCTCTGACATGTCTCTCAGGAGAAATAGCATGAAGCTCAAAATCACAAGCATCTTGAAGAGATGTTGAGAAAGAGGAATTGGTCCAGGGTTGATATATTCCATAGAAATTTGCTAATTAGACTTCGTGAAAAATGCTTATTTTCTTTCGTGTAATGGGATTCAATAGTCATTCTCTTTCATTTTGATCATCCCTGAATAAATGTATTCCGAATTTGATCAGATATGGCTGTAGGAGTCTATTCATCGCATATATGCTTCAAATAGCATTGCAACCATCGAAGTAGAGCAGGGACCTAAAGGATCAAATAGAACGAGATACGGACAAGTAAATCCCTTATGAGTCTCAGATTCAAATGAATCAGAGGTATTAGTTGTTCGGGGGAAAAGAGACTACTCAATAATCCCATCTTTATGTCGTAATACGATGGAGTAGAGGAATACAAAATTCCACTTGGAACTTGAGTAAAGAGTAGCTATTTATTTGGCCCTTCTCCAGAGCAAAAGGAGTTCCTCTTCAAAGAACTTTCCGCTCCGGTACGGCTACTTGAGCCGGATGAGAGAAAACTTTCACGTCCGATTCCGAGGGGGGGAATCCTGGAAGAACCTATCCCAATATTTTTATTGCTAGGCCCATAGCTAACAAACCAACTTCATTACGATTACGGGGTCTATTCAAATATGAAATTCAATCTTGGAGAGATATTATCCCTAATTATTTCTCTGCTCGGGGCTTTGAGGCATTTCGACGTAGAGAAATAGCTACTGGCGGAGATGCTATCAGAGAACAACTAACTGGTCTGGATCTGCAAACTCTGATGAATCGTTCATATATGGAATGGAAGAGATTGGGGAAACATAAATCGACCGGAAATGGATGGGGAGACAGAAAAATCAAAAGAAGAAAGGATTTTTCGGTTAGACGTATGAGATTAGCTAAACATTTCCTTCAAACAGATATAGAACCAGAATGGATGGTTTTATGCCTATTACCAGTTCTTCCTCCCGAACTGAGGCCAATCGTTCAATTAGGCGGAGGTGAACTGATCACTTCAGATCCAAATGAACCTTATCGGAGAGTTATCTATCGCAATAATACTCTTACCGATCTATTAGCAAGAAGTAGATCTACACCAGGGGGATTAGTTATTTGTCAAAAAAGATTGGTTCAAGAAGCCGTAGATGCACTTCTTGATAATGGCATTCGTGGACAACCAATGAGAGACAGTCATGACAGACCTTATAAATCGTTTTCAGATGTAATCGAAGGCAAAGAAGGAAGATCTCGTGAGAATTTACTTGGTAAACGGGTTGATTATTCAGGTCGTTCTGTCATTGTGGTGGGTCCCTCCCTTCCATTACATCAATGTGGATTACCCCGAGAAATAGCAATAGAGCTTTTTCAAGCATTTGTAATTCGTGGTCTAATTAGACAACATTTTGCTCCCAACCTAAGGGCTGCTAAAAGTCTAATTCGAGATAAAGAACCCATTGTGTGGGAGGTACTTAAAGGAGTTATGCAAGGACATCCTGTACCGTTAAATCGAGCACCCACCTTACACAGATTAGGCATACAAGCATTTCAACCTATTTTAGTAGAGGGGCGTGCCATTCGTTTACATCCATTGGTTTGTGGGGGATTTAATGCGGATTCCGACGGGGATCAGATGGCTGTTCATGTACCTTTATCTCTGGAGGCTCAAGCAGAAGCTCGTTTACTTATGTTTTCTCATACAAATCTATTGTCTCCAGCTATCGGAGATCCCATTTCCGTACCAACTCAAGATATGCTTCTTGGACTTTATATATTAACGGTCGGAAATAATAAAGGCATTTATGGAAATAGGTACCATCCCTATCACTCTAAAAATAAGATCTTTTCCTGTAAAAAACCTTCCTTTTATAGCTATGATGATGCGCTCGGAGCTTATCGGCAAAAACAAATTGAATTAGACAGCCCTTTATGGCTCCGGTGGCGGGTAGATTTACGTATTATTACCTCAGTGGACCGAGAAGCCCCTATTGAGGCTCAATATGAATCTTTGGGTATCTTCCATGAAATTCATGAACATTACCAAATAGGAAAAAATAGAGTAGGAGAGATACTAAGTATATACATTCGGACAACCGTTGGTCGTCTTCGTTTCGATCGAGAAATAGAAGAAGGCGTACAAGGCTTCTCTCGGGCTTCTGAACACCCGAATAAGTCACTACCAGCTATCATAATCTAATGTTCTTAGTCCTATAATCATCTTATTCACGCGGAAATCGAGATCGAGGAAGCCCTAGAATAACTGGCTCGAGCCCATTGTTGAATCTTGCTTACGAAAATGTGGAGGTTTTTTCCTATGGCAGAACGAGCTAAATTGCTTTTTCATAATGAAGCGATGGATAGAACTGCCATGAAACAACTTATTAGCAGATTAATAGATCACTTCGGAATGACATATACATCAAATATTTTGGATCAACTTAAGACTTTAGGTTTCCAACGAGCTACTAATGCAGCGATTTCCTTAGGAATTGATGATCTTCTAACAGCACCTTCCAAGGGATGGCTCGTCCAAGATGCAGAACAACAAGGTTCTCTTTCGGAAAAACATCATCATTATGGGAATGTGCATGCAGTGGAAAAATTACGTCAATCAATCGAGACATGGTATGCTACAAGTGAATATTTGAGACAAGAAATGAATCCTAATTTCAGGATGACCGATCCTTTTAATCCAGTGCATATGATGTCCTTCTCGGGATCCAGAGGAAGTACATCTCAGGTTCACCAATTGGTAGGTATGAGAGGATTAGTGTCAGATCCCCAAGGACAAATTGTCGATTTACCCATTCAAAGCAATTTTTGCGAAGGACTCTCTTTAACAGAATATATCATTTCCTGTTATGGCGCTCGTAAAGGGGTTGTGGATACTGCCATACGAACATCAGATGCTGGATACCTCACGCGTAGACTTGTTGAAGTAGTTCAACACGTCGTTGTACGTAAAACAGATTGTGGTACTCTTAAAGGTATTTTTGTAAATCTCATTCGAGGTCGAGAGAAGATCAAGAATCGAATTGTTCCACAAACACTAATTGGCCGTGTGTTAGCAGACGATGTATATATAAATATGAGATGCATTGCCACACGCAATCGAGATATTGGAATTGGACTTGCCAATCAATTAATAACCCTTCGAGCACAACCAATATATATACGAACCCCTTCGACTTGCAAGAGTATATCTCGGATCTGTCAATTATGTTATGGTCGTAGTCCTACTCATGGTAACTTGATCGAATTAGGAGAAGCAGTAGGCATCATTGCGGGCCAGTCAATTGGAGAACCAGGAACTCAACTAACACTAAGGACTTTTCATACCGGTGGAGTATTTACAGGTGATATTGCAGAACATGTACGAGCTCCTTTCAACGGAAAAATTGAATTTGATGAGAATTTGGTTAATCCCACACGCACACGTCATGGGCATCCTGCTTTTATGTGTCATAATAGCTTATCTATCACTATTGATGGTCAAGATCAAGTACATAGCTTAACCATTCCATCACAAAGTTTGCTTTTGGTTCAGAATGATCAATATGTGGAATCGGAACAAGTTATTGCCGAAGTTCATGCTAGAACATCTCCTTCGAAAGAGAAAGTTCGGAAATATATCTATTCTAACTTAGAGGGAGAAATGCACTGGAGTACCAACGTGTGTCATGCGCCTGAATATGCACATGGTAATGTCCATCTCATACTCAGGACAAGTCATTTATGGGTCTTATCGGGGGGTCTACACGGATCCAATGTGGTACCCTTTTCCTTCCATAAGGATCAAGATCAAGTAAATGTTAAATCTCCTCTTGCCAAACATGAATTACTTATTGATTATTCGGTGAATCAAGATCGGATGAAGCACAAATTAGTTGATTCGAACTCTTCTAGAAAAGAAGAACAAATCTCCAGTTATTCAGAGATCGATCGAGTCATATCCAACGAGCATTTGGATTCTATATATTCTCCCATTTATTCTGATGATTTGAATATTTCAGGAAAAAAGCAAAGAAATATATTCATCGCCCCATTGCGGCGATACGATAAAGAACGGGGAAAGAGAGGAATACCTCGTCCCAATATTTTTATTAAAATATCCAGAAATGGTATTTCACGGAGAAATTCCATTTTTGCTGTTTTGGATGACCCTCGATACAGAATAAATAGTTCAGGAATTATCAAATATGGGACCATAAAGGTCGATTCGATCGGCAATAAAGAGAATCTTCTCGAAGATCAAAGAGCAAGAGGATTCAGATCGAAGGATAGAATGAAAGGAGGTCGCTTTCTTTTCATACCCGAAGAAGTGCATATCCTATATGAGTCTTCATCTATAATGGTACAAAACCATAGTATTATTCGAGCAGGTACACAAATCACTTGCAATATTGAGAGCCGAGTAGGTGGATTAGTTCGGATAGGAAAGATTAAAAAAAAGATCGAAGTGAAGATATTGCCTGGAGATATCTATTTTCCTGGGGAGATGCATGGAATATCTCGGCATAACGGCACTTTAATACCACCGGGAAAAATTCTTTTTGATGAATTCCAATCTGAAAATTGGATCTATTTACAATGGATCATACCTCACAAGGAAAAGCCTTTTGTTCCGGTTCGGTCTACCATAGAATATGTAATCCCCGATGGGCCAGATATAACAGCACCCCTTTCCCAAGATCTATTGAGGGAAGGGGACAGCTTGCAAGTTCGAGTTGGCAATTCTCTTCTCTATGGAGATGGTGAACAAGTCCAAGTAACTAGTGACATAAGTATTCAATTGGTTCGAACTCATTCAGTATTGGATTGGGAGCAAAAAGACTCTATGGAAGAGGCTTATGTCTCTCTTACTGAAGTAAGAACAGATGGGATCGTTAGAGACTTTCTTCAAATTAGCTTGGTGAAATATCCCATTTTGTGCATGGGAAAAAGGAAGAATACAGCAGGTTCAAAATTTATGTTTCATAACAAATTGGATTACACTAATCCCGTTTCTTCCAATGGGGATAGCCAATTACTTAGTAAGCATCAAGGGACTATTCGTACATTACCTAATGAAGGGGAAGAAGGTGGGTCTCTTATGGTTCTGTCACCATCCGATTGTTCCCGAATCGTTTTATTCAATGGTTCTAAATATTATGATATGGTAAACAGATCAATTCGAGAGAATCCCATGATGCAAATTATTGAACTGTTGGGTTTCTTGGGTAACTTACATAGTATTGCTAACCGTTCTCCGTCCTCCCATTTGATAACTTATAACAATTATAATAAGGTCTTGTTAAAGGAACAGCCAATTTTTGGCAATTCTGGAAACACTCCCCAAGTACCTAAATGTTATTTTATGGACGAAAATACGAGAATCTCTAATTTTGGTCCATGCAGGAACGTCATTTCCGATCTATTCAATTCAAATTGGTGCTTTCCCTTATATAAATTTTGCGAAAAACCATTTCCAGTGGTTAGCCTTGGACAATTGATTTGTGAAAGTGTACGCATATCCGAGGATGAACCATTCCCCGGATCTGGTCAAATTATAGCTGTTCATGAGAAATCTTTAGTAATTAGATCGGCTGAGCTCTATTTGGCTACTCGAAGAGCAACTGTTCATGGTCATTATGGAGAAATTATTCACGAGGGAGATACATTGATAACATTGATATATGAAAGGTTCAAATCTGGTGATATAATTCAAGGTCTTCCTAAAGTTGAACAATTATCAGAAGCTCGTTCTATTAGTTCAATATCGATGAATCTAGAAGAAAGTTTTGAGAATTGGAACATAGATATGACGAGATCTCTCGGGAGCCCCTGGGGGTCATTCATCAGTGCTAGAATAACTATGGAGCAAGGTAGGATTCATTTGGTCAATCAGATTCAAAGGGTTTACCGATCCCAAGGAGTGCAAATTTCTGATAAGCATATAGAGATTATTGTGCGCCAAATGACATCGAAAGTGTTAATTTCGGGAGATGGAATGGCTGATGTTTTTTTACCGGGGGAACTAATCGGGTTATCACGAGCACAAAGAATGGCTCGTGCCCTGGAAGAGGCGATCTACTATCGAACTATGTTATTGGGAGCAACAAGAGCATCTTTGGATACTCAAAGTTTTATATCAGAAGCGAGTTTTCAAGAAACTGCTCGGGTCTTGGCTAGAGCTGCTCTCCAAGGTCGTATTGATTGGTTGAAAGGCTTGAAAGAGAATGTTATTATCGGGGGGATAATACCTGCTGGTACCGGATTGAACCAATCTATATGCCGTTGGGGGGAACGGAACGAACTTTATCTGAGAACGGAAAATAATAATATATTTAGTAGCAAAGTGAAAGATATCTTATTTCATCATAGAAAAGCCTCTGCTTTCCTTTTCCCATTAGAAGGAATTCTCACAATACATTGAAACAACCATTATGCGGACGGGAATGGTGCTGATGAACAAATTTATTGTTATATTGATCATATAAAGAGTATGAAATGAATAGCTCGATAGAATGAATAGCTCGCACCATATACGATACGAACAAGCGATCACTGAAATGCAAGCAATTCCGTTGGAATAATTATCTATTTCAATCCACGCTCGTTATTTCGAAAGAGAAAAGGGAAAATGACAAAGAGATATTGGAACATCAATTTGGAAGAGATGATGGAAGCAGGAGTTCATTTTGGTCATCAAGCTAGGAAATGGAATCCCAGAATGGCACCTTACATTTTTACAGAGCGCAGAGGTATTCATATTATAAATCTGACTCGAACTGCTCGTTCTTTATCAGAAGCCTGTGATTTAGTGTTCGACGCGGCGGGTAAAGGAAAACAATTCCCAATAGTTGGTACGAAATATCAAGCAGCTGATTCAGTAGCATCAGCTGCTATAAAAGCTCGATGTCATTACGTCAATAAAAAATGGCTTGGTGGTATGTTAACTAATTGGTCCACCACAGAAACGAGACTTCGGAAGTTCAAAGATTTGAAGAAAGAACAAGATACAGGACGATCCAATCGACTTCCAAAGAAAGAGGCAGCAATGCTCAAAAGACAATTAGCTCAATTGCAGAAATATTTAGGTGGGATTAAATACATGACAAGTTTACCTGATATCGTAATAATTGCCGATCAACAGGAGGAATCCACTGCTATTGGAGAATGTATAACCTTAGGTATTCCAACAATTTGCTTAGTTGATACGGATTGTGATCCAGATCTCGCGGATATTCCAATTCCAGCCAATGATGATGCTAGAGCTTCAATCCGATTGATCTTGAACAAATTAACGTCATCAATCTGCGAAGGTCATTCTAGTTCTATGAAAGGTTGATCAATGAAAAATTCATTACTCGTTCTATAAAAAAACGGGGCCTGGGGATTGATTGAGTTGGCTACTATTTAGACTGTTTAGACATATGTAGATATGTATATCTAAATAGGTACATATATATCTAAATAGATACATATATATATATCTAAGCTCCATAAGAGCGAATCTCTTAGGTCGGTTACTATTCCCAAATCTCAAGGAATATATTAAAATCACCATAAATATTCTTATTGAAATGACCATTCCATCTCTCGTGGCCCATATCTCTGATAAAAGTAAAGTAATTGAGGAACCGGTTATTCAACCAAAATCATTTATTATTGAAGTTAATCTTTGTAAGGGGTAATATGGATATTGTACAATCTTCTATTGGCACACTAAATCATTTCTACGAGATATCCGGTGTGGAAGTAGGCCAACATTTATATTGGCAAATTGGGGGTTTTCAAGTTCATGCACAAGTGCTTATAACTTCCTGGGTTGTAATTGCTGTCTTATTAGGTTCATCTACTATAGCTGTTCGAGATCCACAAGCCATTCCGACTGGTGGTCAAAATTTTGTTGAATATGTTCTTGGATTTGTCCGGGACCTGGCCAGAACCCAGATTGGGGAAGAAGAATATGGTCCCTGGGTCCCTTTTATCGGAACTATGTTCCTATTTATTCTTGTTTCTAACTGGTTAGGTGCTCTTCTTCCTTGGAAGATTATCCAATTACCCCATGGGGAGCTAGCTGCACCTACAAATGATATTAATACTACTGTTGCTTTAGCTTTGCTCACGTCAGTAGCATATTTCTATGCTGGTCTTGCAAAAAAGGGGTTAGGTTATTTTAGTAAATATATTCAACCAACCCCAGTACTTTTACCAATTAACATATTAGAGGATTTCACGAAACCCTTATCACTTAGTTTTCGACTTTTTGGTAATATATTAGCTGACGAACTGGTAGTTGCTGTTCTTGTTTCTCTAGTACCTCTAGTAGTTCCTATACCTGTGATGTTACTGGGATTATTCACAAGTGCTATTCAAGCTCTGATCTTTGCAACTTTAACCGCAGCTTATATAGGCGAATCTATGGAGGGTCATCATTAAGTCACTTTCCGATCGGACAGAATGTTTTACAAACATTGTCCTAACTTATAGATAACTCGAGATGGATGGTAGAAGCCAAAGTTATGCGGAATGTTCTTTTGTATAATCATTTATTAATATAAAAATGCACTTCCAATGATCTATATCTTTGTTATTCTTATTCTTGTTATACCTGTATACCCGTAAATTGGAGATTCAACTGCTCGATCATAGCAATAAGAATTATGATCAGTGAGTTGCTAATCTCATTGATTGGTCGAATCTATGTCTATAGATATAGATATCTATGTATACGTGATACAAATGATTAAGATATCATACAGGGATGCAATATATAATTCCTTATTGAGGCGGACTACTTACTGCAGCAGGTCATTACATTTTCTTAGTGAGTATCAATCTGCGTCTATTTTGTATACTAAGAGAAAATTATTGTCTAGGGGTAGCATATAAGAAGAGTTTTCCTCATTCGAAGATACAATCACTTTGATATTTTAATAAGAAACACCTCGAGTTCTTTTCTTAGTCGTTCCAACTGAATTGTTTTATTGTTCTGTAACTCACCTATTGGGTGGGCGGGCAATCAATACAATAGATGAAATCGTCACACTATTAACCATTTCTAAATCTTAGTAAGAGGAGATTACCATGAATCCCTTGATTCCTGCTGCTTCCGTTATTGCTGCTGGATTAGCTGTAGGCCTCGCTTCTATTGGACCTGGTGTTGGTCAAGGCACAGCTGCGGGTCAAGCTGTAGAAGGTATTGCGAGACAACCAGAAGCAGAGGGTAAAATACGAGGTACCTTACTGCTAAGTTTAGCTTTTATGGAAGCTCTAACTATTTATGGGCTAGTTGTAGCGTTAGCACTTCTATTTGCAAATCCATTTGTTTGATTGATCCAAAGATCTGTATCCCTTATCCTTATCTTTATTAGTAGTATACCCTCCAAAAGAATTTATTTGTTCAGCCAATCTCTTTTGGGAGGGGCTGATTTAAGGAATAAATGATCAGCTCTCCTCTCCTATACCTAGCCTAGCCGGAAAGACTCGTAACTTTTGTGGTAGGGAGTGTGGAGCGAGCAAAGTATTTTATTCTACCCCTACAAACATGGGATCTGGGACTGAATAGGTCTGTCCCCGAGGTACCCCTATCTGGAATTAGAATAGGAGATAGAGTTAAGTGAGAAAAGAACTCTGTAAAACTTAAATAGCCTTATCTATAAGGGGAGAGCATATGAGAAATGAGACTTATTTTTACTTTTCCTTGGGTTATTGGCCTTCTGCTGGAGGTTTTGGGTTGAATACCAATATTTTAGGAACAAATCTAATAAATCTAAGCGTGGTGCTCGGTATACTGATTTATTTTGGAAAGGGAGTGTGTGCGAGTTGTATATTTGAATAATATAGCTGGATCCAACCAGCTGCACTTTGGAGATAGAAAAGTGCATGATCTCAACGAATTACTTCTAAATGGAGAATATGGAAGAACTATAGCATTTCGTAATTTATCGATAAATTAACTTTTAGTTCCCACTAATCGATAAGAGAAGATCGTTAAAATGGTTAAAGCTAAACTGCTTGAAGTCCAAGCACAACTGGGTACTCTTTCCACCACTGTGTCAATATGAGATGGGTTTAAAAGGCATAGTTGGAGATTGATCCGATATATAACATTCATATCAATGGAATTATTTTATCCATTCACTGATGGAAATGGTCATAATCTCCCATCCAATTTTGATTTCAATGCTGAACCGACAACCTATGCAGAAAAAAGGATTATTTGAGAGAAGGATAAATACGAATGAAAGAGGAGGGAGGAAAAAAAAGAGAAGAGAAGGAGAAGAAGAGAGAATAAGAATAAATATAAGAATGAAAAGGAAAGAACAACTTTGTCGACAATTGAAAATTCCTCTAGTCGGAGGAGCCCTCCGGAGATCTTGGTCTTTGATAAATTCACCAAAATTTGACAGAATATGAGCGGAAAGGGCAGGCTCGGTAAAAAAAAGGAGATCGATATGTCCCATAGCTGAGCGGGAGAGCCGAATGAATCGAAAGGTTCATGTTCGGTTTGGGAAGAGATCATGAATTCGTGAGATTCATGGATAGATGATCTACTTTCATTAAGTAATTTATTAGATGACCGTAAGCAGAAAATATTGAGTACTATTCGTGATTCGGAAAAGCTATGTAAGGGAGCTATCGATCAACTCGAAAAAGCTCGGGCTCGCTTACGAGAAGTAGAAATGAGAGCAAATGAGATCCAGGTAAATGGATACTCTCAAATAGAACGGGAAAAAGAGGATCTGATCAATGCTGCTCATGAGAATTTGGAACGATTAGAGGATTCTAAAAACGAGACCGTTCACTTCGAACAACAAAGAGCAATTGACCAGGTCCGACAACAAATTTCTCGCCAAGCTTTACGAAGAGCTTTAGGAACTTTGAATAGTCGTTCGAATAGCGAATTACATTTACGTGCGATCGATCATAATATCAGCATGCTTAGAACCATGAAAAACACAACTGATTAGCTTCTATTGTATAGGTCTCATTTTTTTTTTTTTTTTTTCAGAAGATAATTAATAGACGCTAATGGTAACCATTCGACCCGACGAAATTAGTAGTATTATCCGTAAACAGATCGAGCAATATAACCAAGAAGTAGAAGTTGTTAATATTGGCATCGTACTTCAAGTAGGAGATGGCATTGCTCGTATCCATGGTCTTGATGAAGTAATGGCGGGTGAATTAGTGGAATTTGAGGATGGCACAGTAGGCATTGCTCTGAATCTAGAATCAAACAATGTTGGAGCTGTATTAATGGGTGATGGCTTGATGATACAAGAAGGCAGTTCCGTAAAAGCAACGGGGAAAATTGCTCAGATACCAGTGAGTGATGCTTATTTGGGTCGTGTTGTAAATGCTCTAGCTCAACCTATTGATGGCAGAGGCAAAATTGCAGCTTCCGAATCTCGATCGATCGAATCTCCTGCTCCAGGCATTATTTCAAGACGTTCCGTATATGAACCTCTTCAAACGGGGCTTATTGCTATTGATTCCATGATCCCTATAGGGCGCGGCCAGCGGGAATTGATTATTGGAGACAGGCAGACAGGTAAAACAGCAGTAGCTACAGATACTATTATCAATCAAAAAGGTCAAGATGTAATATGTGTCTATGTAGCTATTGGTCAAAAGGCCTCTTCTGTGGCTCAGGTAGTTAATACGTTTCAAGAACGTGGCGCAATGGAATATACCATTGTGGTGGCAGAAACTGCAGATTCTCCTGCTACATTGCAATATCTCGCTCCTTATACAGGAGCAGCTTTAGCCGAATACTTCATGTATCGTGAACAACATACTTTAATAATTTATGATGATCTTTCCAAACAGGCACGAGCTTATCGACAAATGTCTCTTCTATTGAGAAGGCCGCCTGGCCGGGAAGCTTATCCAGGAGATGTTTTCTATTTGCATTCTCGTCTTTTGGAAAGAGCAGCCAAATTAAGTTCTCAGCTAGGTGAAGGGAGTATGACTGCTTTACCAATAGTCGAAACTCAAGCTGGGGATGTTTCGGCTTATATTCCCACTAATGTAATCTCTATTACCGACGGACAAATCTTCTTATCGGCTGATCTATTTAATGCCGGGATCAGGCCCGCTATTAATGTGGGTATTTCTGTATCTAGAGTAGGATCCGCAGCTCAGATTAAAGCCATGAAACAAGTAGCTGGAAAATTAAAATTAGAGTTAGCTCAATTTGCAGAGTTAGAAGCCTTTGCACAATTCGCTTCTGATCTTGATAGAGCTACTCAAAATCAATTGGCAAGAGGTCAACGATTACGTGAGTTGCTCAAACAATCTCAATCAGCTCCCTTGACAGTGGAAGAACAAATAGCTACTATTTATGCCGGAGCAAATGGATATCTAGATATATTGGAGATCATACAGGTGAGAAAATTTCTCGTTCAGTTACGCGAGTATTTAATAACTAATAAACCTCAGTTTGGAGAAATAATACGTTCTACTAGGGCATTCACGGAGCAAGCAGAAGCCCTTTTGAAAGAGGCTATTCAGGAGCATATCGAACTTTTTTTACTTCAAGAGCAGAAATGAATATTATACATTTGGTGGGGCTGTTCAGGACAAGGAAAAGAGCCGAAAAACGCATTTATTTCAGCACATTTCTGAGTGCAGCAATTCGGAGCAATTTCTAAAGATTACGTCCAATAGGATTTGAACCTATACCGGAGGTTTAGAAGACCTCTGTCCTATCCATTAGACGATGGACGCTTTTTATCTTTATTCTCCTTTCTCTTTTTTTTGTTCTGTTTATTCTTACCCATAGTGACTTTATCGTGGACAACTTTATCCGTCCACGATGGTACTCTGGAAAGAATAGAAGATATGCCATATGAGAATAGAGAATTCATCTTGAATGCATTTTGAATGAGAAGTATATGTATATATACATTATATTTATATACATTGTATTTAATAAGAATAAGAAATATGAGCGGGTAGCGGGAATCGAACCCGCATCGTTAGCTTGGAAGGCTAGGGGTTATAGTCGACATTAATTCCCCATCTTTAACGCCTCTAATTCAGAACCGAACGTGAAAGTTTTGTTTCATTCGGCTCCTTCATGGGGAGGGGATAAAGTGAAAAGGGTATGAAGAAGGGGGGTTGGATCAAGCCTTTATGGAAAAAGGTCGAATCCAGATCTCATTTTTGTTTCTCCTATCCTCTCTTTTTATCTTCTCTTCCTTTCCCATCAAATCCGAATTGTTCTATGAATTAGATCCATAACATCTATGTTAGTTTTCATATGTGAATGGACATGAAATGTGAAATACCTACTCACTTCATAGATGATCCTTCTAGAAAGACAAAAATTGGAAAGCTTTGATATTTCATCAATAAAAAAAAAAATCTTTCTAGTTACCTCGTTCTCTATTTCTACTGGTTTAAATCTTCAGGAAAAGAGTTCCCACCGAGCTTGAACAAAATGCCGGTGACCTTAGTAAACCAAAGTCATCGTTCTATAGCTATTTGGCCTCAACTTCTTCTCTCCGTAAGTTGAAGATCTAGTTACGATGAATAAAAGAGATATCTCTGGGTTTCCATCCATGGATTTGCGACTGATCAAATTTGAGAGATCGATCAAACCTCGAAAACATTCTGCTTCGCCCGCCGTCTTGGAATCGAAAGCGCGTTCTTTTCTTTTCTTCCATTCCATCCGAATTACGAGAATGTATGCTATTCCTGAGCCACGGCATTGATAAGAAAGGATTTTAACCCATCTAGAAATAAAGCTATTGATCATAACATGGATCGAATTGAAAGATCCTTCAACTATTCAAGTTGGTAATGGAACGAATCACACTTTTACCACTAAACTATACCCGCCACAATTTGATTGTAGCATACGGATCGATCTTTTGTCCAAGGAGAAGGAGCTCTTAACCTATAATGAAGTCTCTATTGTTCCATCTTGGATCTCCCCCACCCCCGGAGATTTGATACTTGATAAATAGTATCTCATTCTCGGAGATGGCTTATTTCAATTACAAATTACCTTTGCGAACTGCTAATAAAGCTATTACTAACGGGCCTGATATGATTATCAGGGTCAGAACAGTAAGCTGTGCAAGAACCTCTAGATTCATTCTGTTTCAACCCCTCCGATCCTATCGAATTGATGGATAAATAAGAATTTTTTCAAGATCAATCATCTTCTACAAGAATCTTTCTTTTTCTATTTTCCCTCTCTCTTTCCATTTTTTTCCTCCGGATCCCATGGGAGGGATCTGTTCAGTAAAAAAATCAGGAACAGATATAGCTATGGCCCCAAGCAGCTGGGATCGTTACAATAAATAAAAGCCTGCTCATGAGAGAGTCCATTCATGCACCGAAATATCCATAGAATTTGGAGAAAGTTCTTTGAAAAGAAAAAAAATGGACTAATCCGTGTAACTCTTCTATTTCAAATGATTGGAGAGGAAATGAAGAGATGACATCGATATCGGAGAGTCAAATTTCAATAGCCCTTATTGCTGCTTTGATAACAAGTATTTTAGCTTTCAGACTGGGTAAAGCACTGTATCAATGATTCGTTGGATTCTTTCCACCTACAGAAAAGAAAAGAACGGCCTGGCCAGACGGCCAGGCCAGGTAAAGCAAAAAATAATTCTATTTTGGACGAAATGAGCTGATCTTCGAAAATGTTGCCTTTATCCGAAAGATTGCTATATCGATCATATCACTGATACAATTTGTACATAATTTGTGCATACCTAAGAATATTATATATATATATATTCACTCTAGCATTGTGCTACGCATAAACTGCCCTTCCTAGTTCGGAGAGATGGCTGAGCGGACCAAAGCGGCGGATTGCTAATTCGTTGTACGAACTATTCGTACCGAGGGTTCGAATCCCTCTCTCTCCGTTCAATAACTTGAGACTCATCCTCCAAATCGACAGACTCTGGATCTTTCTATGGAAATAGATGGATTTTAAAAGCACATAGAGAATTTCTTTATTATTCTCCGGAAGGAAGAGAAAAAAAGAATTATTCTTTGCGTCCAGGATTACGTCCAGGATCGTTCGATAGAAATCCAAAAATAAGGAGAGAAACAAAAAATATCACTACTGTGTAAACGAACAGCTTAAGAGTAAACATTACGTAATCTCCGGGATCATTATTAAAGGTGTAACAGAATAGAGCGTCAATCTTCCTTCGTACCACATATTTATGTTTTAATACCGAGGAATAATATTCTATCGTGAATAACGAAATTGTTTAGATCTCCAAGTCATGTGTGGAGATCAATTTGAAAGAAGATGGAGAATTTAACTCCTTGGTTTCTAAGACTCTCTCTTTTTTATTCCCTCTCTCTTCCCCGCTCGGGACTGAATGGATAAATAGGGATTCAAATTCTCATTCACCTAACTGCTTGGGGCTTAAACAATTTATTTCGTCGGGACCATTACAACCGACCGCTCTGCTATTTATCCGAATAGTTCTCAAGGAATAAATAGGCTCAATTGCCCACCAACAGAGAAAGATTATGGGAATAAAAAAGAGATTGTGAATTCCCATTTGTGCTCGTTCTATTCCATAGATATAATTGTTGGAGGAACTAGAATAGAACCTCTGCTCCACAAAACGATCAAAACAAGAGATAGAGGTGATACAATAACCTATTAATCAGTGATGGCAATCCAATAATTTTTCATATATGAGAACTATTGAACCATGATTCATTTTGAATTGGGTGAATTTGGGATTCTTATTTGTAAAGGATCGAAGTCTTCGAATCTTATCGGAAACTTACAGCAGCTTGCCAAACAAAGGCTAAGAGAAAAAAGAACACAGGGATAACTGGCATTACATCTACAATTGGATCAGAAATAGCATAAGCCTCGGGTAATTTGGCCAGAAATAGATCATTCAAATGAAGGACATCATCCAGACAGATATTTAGCATAGCTGGCATTTATACTCTCCGATTTATATTCAAACATTATGTAAGATGGCGCTCAAAAAGTATCTCGTCGATCAATTGAAGCTATTTGGCAGGTCTAACTAGAGATCCTTTGGGCCGGAAGGGATCGTTTTTACACAATATTTTACCCAATTCAATAGATAATGACCAATAAAATCTATATATTATTGTTTCTTTCTATTAAATCAATAACTTATTACAATAACTTATTAGATAAATATACTTTTCTAATTTTTACGAACCAATTCTTATTTGATCCAAATACTCTGGGATCTTAATTGGTTGACGAAATACTGAATATTAGTATTCACTAACATCATATATGAATGTGGAGCATCAGATGGAAATGGGGCGTGGCCAAGCGGTAAGGCAGCGGGTTTTGGTCCTGTTACTCGGAGGTTCGAATCCTTCCGTCCCAGACTCATCTCATTGAAACAAATATTCCTGTCTCTTTGTCGAAAGAAAAAGGGTAGGTAGATAAATGGTAAATACAATCTCATCGGGTCTTCATTTTCGATTTCTCATCGTTGCATATATGATATTTATCAAAAGGGAATTGTGATTTCAATGAGACAGACATGGCAAGGGATATTTCTGTGATGCAGGGTGGTAACACAGATCAATTTGATAGAAAGTCTGATCTATGAGATTAGCCTATTGGATGTATGCTGGTCCTGCTCATATTGGAACCCTACGAGTAGCCAGTTCTTTTAAGAATGTCCATGCCATCATGCATGCTCCTTTGGGAGATGATTATTTCAATGTAATGCGTTCTATGCTAGAACGCGAAAGAGATTTTGCTCCTGTAACTGCCAGTATAGTAGATCGTCACGTGCTAGCACGTGGATCTCGGGAAAAGGTTGTTGATAATATTCTCCGAAAAGATAAAGAGGAACGCCCCGATCTGATCATATTGACGCCCACATGTACTTCTAGTATATTGCAAGAGGATTTGCAAAACTTCGCAAATAGAGCATCCAGAATTTCTGATTCCAACATAATTTTTGCAAATGTAGATCATTATCGAGTGAATGAGCTTCAGGCAGCAGATAGAACTTTGGAACAAGTGGTTCAATATTATTTGGATAGATCTCACGGACAAGAAACTTTAGATCAATCCCTAACAGATGTACCTTCTGCAAATATAATTGGGATTTTCACATTGGGCTTCCATAGTCAACATGATTGTCGTGAATTGAGACGTTTATTACGAGACCTGAACATCAAGATTAATCAAGTGATTCCTGAAGGAGGATCCGTAAAAGATCTTAAAAATCTGCCAAAAGCTTGGTTCAATTTAGTTCCTTATCGTGAAGTGGGCTTAATGACAGCGATGTATCTGGAGAAGAAATTCGGAATGCCTTATGTGTCTACAACTCCCATGGGAGTTGTAGATATGGCTGAGTGCATCCAACAGATACAGAGAAGTGTTAATACCTTGGCTCCCACTTCATCAAATAAAAAGGTTGATTATGAACCCTACATTGATGAACAAACCCGATTTGTTTCCCAAGCTGCTTGGTTCTCGAGATCTATCGATTGCCAGAATTTGACGGGTAAAGAAACAGTAGTTTTCGGCGATGCAACTCATGCTGCTTTAATCACTAAGATACTTACTCGAGAGATGGGAATTCATGTGAGTTGTACAGGTACTTATTGTAAACATGATGCAGAATGGTTCAAAGAGCAAATTAAAGGTTTCTGTGATAAAATACTCATCACAGATGATCATACTGAGGTAGGAGATATGATCGCTCATGTAGAACCATCTGCAATATTTGGTACTCAAATGGAACGCCATATTGGTAAACGTCTCAATGTCCCTTGTGGAGTTATTTCCTCACCAGTTCATATCCAAAATTTTTCTTTGGGATATCGACCCTTTTTGGGTTACGAAGGTACTAATCAAATAGCTGACCTAGTTTATAACTCATTCGCTCTGGGTATGGAAGATCATCTTCTAGATATCTTTGGTGGTCATGATACTAAGGAAATAATGACTAGATCACTATCCACGGGTATAGGTCTAATTTGGGATCCCGAAAGTCGACTAGAACTAAAGAAAATCCCCCACTTTGTTAGGAACAAAGTCGAGAGAAAGATCGAGAAATTCGCGCGACAAAAGGGCATTGTGAACATCACTGTCGAAGTAATGTGTGCAGCCAGAGAAGTGTTAAGCACCTAGCTAGGATGGGTAACTTTATGTCATTTCGGAAATGTATTCCGTTTGTACTTATACAACAAATAGATTCTGTTTATACAATAGGAGTGGATCAAATCCGATCTTTGTTCCTATCGTATCAATTTAGTTAATGACTATTCATAATTACATATGAATTTTTCTTCTATTGGTAATTCTATGGTAAAACTTCGTTTAAAACGATGTGGTAGAAAGCAACGTGCGACTTGAACGACATGATCGATTCCGTGGATTAAGATATCCGCCATTTCCTATCCGAATGGAGATGCTTGTAGCTCAACATTATTATTATTATTTTTTTTTTTCATTTTACTCCTGCCCTTCCCTGGGAGAAAAAATAAAAAGATAAGGAAAAGATAAATATCACATGACGGAACTTGAGCGGTAAGTATTAACTCATTTATCGATTGGGGGGCTGAATCTAAGGTCAGTGGAGATAAATGAGCTATAACGACTTTGTAAGTCCACGTTGATTTACGAAATCAGAATGTTCCAACCAGAACAGGTAAACAATCATCGAGCATGATGGGTAGAAATATTGAAAGAATAAGTAGATTCGATCATATAAGGGTCAACCGTCTGTATGATTGCTCAACGTGGGCAAATAGCAAAATGTGCGTTGCTGCCATTCTGGAAAGATTGAAAACCACCGAAGTAAGGTAAGGCTCAGACCTAATGATTAGAAGATGATCGATCTCAGAACAAGAAAATCCCATTTACGATCGTTTGAACGATTCGATTAAATGTTCTTAAATAAATAGAGAAAGGATGTTATAAAAAAAAAAAAGATAGGCGAAAGACGGCTCATAAAGTGGAATAATGAGGATCTTATGATGTTTGAGCATTACCCAAACATACTTGAGCTATGAGTATGAGTTATTTGTTTTTCTTATTCGAAAATAAAAAAAAAAGGGCTAAGATCGGTATTAAGCTCATATAGTTTATCTATATTTATATATCTAGATAGATAAATATAGATATATCACTAGTATAAAGTCTATTACTAGTATAAAGATAGATAAGTATTAGCAAAATTATTATTGCTTGAGCCGTATGAGGAGAAAACTTCATATACGGTTTATGGGGGGGGGGGTATCTTTCTAGTCCACCTATCCCAATTAGCTGCCTATCGAATCGTTGCAATTGACGTTGAATCTCGAAGAGAAGGAAGAGCTCTTTGGGAAGTGGGTTTTTACGACCCGATAAAGGGTCAAACTTATTTAAATGTTCCTGCTATTCTACATTTTCTTGAGAAAGGAGCTCAACCTACAGAAACCGTTCATGATATTTTGGAGAAGGCAAGCATATTTAAACAACTTCAAGCCAATCTTTAGGGAAAAATGGATCCAATATTTAGCTTTGTGCAATTGTCCTTTTATCATCCATTCTTCTTTTTTGTATTGTACATTCATCTAGTCATTCCTGTTCCCATGCGATCCCATATGAAGATGACAAATGTGAGAATCTTTTTATCTAGATGGATGAAATATTTAGTTGATAAAGAGAATAACTAGAAGAGAATAACCAGATCGATAAAATGAGGAGCTTTCCACGAATAATTTTGGAGCTTCTTATTCTGTACAAATTCTCAAACAAGACGATCTCATTCGTTGTCTCTGTAGTTAAGAAGCCCAGGATCTCTTCTCAATGCGCTTAATATTTTGTCCTAATGTAGTGCTAATCCAACAATTCATTTATCCACCTTTGGGATTGACAATGGCATATTGCGCCAATATAATATGTTCATATGGAAATATAGGTTCTTCCCCGGTTCACTGGTTCTTTAATGGTTATTCCCAATAACCATTTGGTCGACGGATCAAGAATAACCTCATTTGGAGAAATGATTCGATTTGGAAATGGTGGATAAGAATTCACGCAATTATATATTGTATTAATTATTAATTATTTGTATATACTTATATATATATATATGTATATATTAATTAATTATTTGTGTATATATTTATACATATATATATATGCATGAATGTATATGATGTATGTATATACATATGAATGAACGGAGTTGGTCATTTACCCTATTTACCCGGCCATTCGCATAGGCTTTTGTTCCCTTTATTCAACGATTCTTCAATTTATATTTTTTCATTAATTTTATTTCATATTTTATATTTTAGTACATTGGAGTTCTTTTATAACTCCATATTCTACTTCGATCACATCTATATCCTAATATGGGTTGCTAACTCAATGGTAGAGTACTCGGCTTTTAAGTGCGACCAATATCTTTTACACATTTATATGGAGTAACAAATTCGTCCATACCCCGGCAAAGTTGTGAGACTATGACTGATCCTGGAAAATAGATGAATGGAAAAAACAGCATGTCGTTCTAATAAATGATCTTGATGAGACTTGATCTGATCGGACATGATCAGAGCTAACCATTGTTCAAGAAATCAAATGGATGGAGACGTATATCATATACATAGATGTACATGTGATATGCTCATTCATTTATTGAAATGTGATAATTTCGAAAGAAGATTGAATCAATTCGTGATTAAGTCGAGCGGAGTCGATGGATAGAGCTAGATGGCCTGAATCATAGGTAAAACCGGAGGAACGAGCTTCTGTCCCTCATTTTGATGAGGGATTCCCTTTACTAATCAGTAGTTAAGAGCGTATTAGTGTCCCATCATCTATAGGGGGAGGTTTTTACTATTAATAGGTAATAGATTAGGGATTTATCCACCTAGAATGAGTCCTAAGTACTCGAGGACGGATGTGTAGGAGAAATGGTGTACTGACCAGGTCAATTTCTTCCAGAGTCAGGAGAGCGATCAGGTCGCCAAAATAAAGGATTTTCCTCATCCCTCATGCGATATCCTTGGATAGAGGATCTGTTGAATGGGATTTCTATCTATCAGATGGATCATTGTCTATCTCGTCCTGACCAGATGGATCGCACCATGTATTATTTCGTAACTCAAGAGGTCGCCCTCATGAGGGTCATAGATAAGGTTTTCTCAAAATGGATAAGCTTCAAAGAAACGGAAAAGAAGATACATCCCGGCAGCGCCACTTTCTATATCCACTCCTCTTTCAGGAGGATCTTTACGCAATTGCTTATGATAATTATTTGAATAGATCAAGTTCCTTCGAACCGATGGAAAATTCAAGCTCCAATGATCGATTCAGTTTTCTAACTGTAAAACGTTCAATTAGTCGAATACGTCAACAGAATGGTTCAATTATTCCATTTGTAAATTGCAATCAAAATAAATTAGTTGGTCGCAACAGGAGTTTCTATTTCGAATTGATACTAGGAGGTTTGACAGCGGTTTCGGAAGTTCCCTTCTCAATCCGATCAAAACATTCTCTAGAAGGAATGAATGAATGGACTAGTTTCCGGTCCGCCAATTCCATATTCCCTCTTATGGAGGATAAAATTCCACATTCCAATTTTATCTTAGATATACGAATACCCCACGTGACTCATCCGGAGATTTTGGTTCGAACCTTTCGTCGCTGGATCCAAGATGCTCCTTTTTTACATTCATTACGATCCGTTCTCCATGAACATCGAAATATTATTATTTCGTCGAATTTGGATCAATTAATCCTCATCGCTTCGAAAGAGAATAAAAGGTTATCCTTGTTCCTGTGGAATTATTATGCCTATGAATGTGAATCCCTTTTAGTTCCTCTTTGGAAAAAACTTTCTCATTCACGATCGTTGCTCTATGAATCTTTTATTGAGCGAACTGCTTTTTATCAAAAAATCGAAAATATTGTCATATTTTATCATAAAGATTTAAAAAGGAGTCTATGGGTTTTTAAGGATCCTTCCATTCATTGTGTGAAATATAGAGAAAGATCTATTATAGCTCTGAGGGGTACTTACCTTCTAGTGAAAAAATGG